ATTATTCTTACCAATCTTTCTTATTATTACTTTTCGAAATGTAATGACTAAAAGAGCTACTGATAATAATGATCCACATAAAAGAGCTGCATAGCCTAATACCATCATACTTACGTGCATCATTAACCAATGCGATTGTAGAGCGGGTACTAATATTCCGAATTCATGCAGTTCGGTTAAAAGACCCGAAGTCGCAAAGCCTTGGGTAAAAATAACACTTGGTGCTATTATTGTGCTTAAATGGGTTTTAAGCTTTTTAAAACCAAAACCTGGAATTATATGAAAAATGGAAAAACCCCATGAAAGAAAGATTACCGATTCATATAAATCACTTAATGGTAAATGGCCCGAAAAAATCCAACGAGTAACTAATAATCCCGTTATACAGAAAAAAGTTACTATCATGCCTTTTTCGGACGAATCATATAGTACTACGATTTCATTGAATAATAAGGTTAGCAAACGAATTGCAATTACAATGGATACGACCGAAAACGATATATGAGTTAATATATGCTCTAAAGTTGAAAATATCATATAAAAAAAAGATCTCCTAATTATATGAACGGAAATCGGGAATTGAATTCTAGGACTTACTCTTTTATAAAATAAGATGCCATGCCGCCACTCGGACTCGAACCGAGATGCTCTAGCACTGCTTCCTAAGAGCAGCGTGTCTACCGATTTCACCATAGCGGCTTGCTCGAAATCATAATAAACGATTTTTAGTCAATCGTCGAGATTGAAAGAGTCGATTCAAATGCAAGATTTCTTTCCGAAATATCCAATTTCGGAAAGAAATCTTGCATTTCAGAAACAAAGAATTTTAATTAAAAAAAGCCAATTCAAAAACGAGGTCAATTTTCTATTGAACAGTTCAAAACATTAACAAATAGAAATTCTTACTTATATCTTATTATCTTATCTCATTTTTTTGTATAAAAATATCTATAAGATATAGAAACTAAAAAAAAACTATCAAAAAAAATAAAAATGAATATATAATATAAAAGTATAAAAGACCAAAAAACCAAAAATCTTCAAAAGATTTCAATATATATATACGAAACCCTTTTTTGAAATTAAACTATTCTTTGAGTCCAGCTAATTCAGATTATTCCAATGTTTGTATTTGTTGCACAAAAAAACTTTTTGAGTTCCCCGTAGAAAGAGATTTCGCTAACGAAAAAGCTTTCAATGCTACCCAATATCCCTTCTTCTTCCAAATAGTTTTCCGAATCCTTTTTTTTGATATAGAAGTGCGTTTTTTTGGAGCTGCCATTCCAAAATTAGACTAGTTTGTTTATTGCTATAGTTGGATGTGAAAGACATCTATTGTTCAAAATGAATTGTTCCTTAATTAGATTAGACATATATCTATCTTATCTATTTGTTTTTTCTAAATTATACTATTCTACTCCTTTTAATAAGGAATGTGGATATGTAAAAATAACATATTTCCTAATAATCGTTTATTTATGTAATTCTTACAAAAAAACTATCCTTTTATTCCTTTTATATTAATATTATTATATTAATATTCTATATTTTTATATTATATATTGTTCTATTTTCGTCATATTGGATTTATACATGGAATAAAATACATCAAAAAGTTTAAGAACCCAACCCTTATCTTTATCCTGCTTACTTGGTCGTTAAAAAGATACATGATTTTCAAAAATCATGTATCTTAATTCCTTTTTTCTATCTAAAGTAAACTGTTGAATATGATAACCCTTTTTCCAAACAAAGATATATGTCTTTCTTTTTCTTGAAATGGAAAATAATAAATTAGTGCCAAATTAATGATTCGGAATCAAAAAAAAAACCTACAAAAAAATTCTTATTTGAATCAGATGGATTATTTTTTATGATTCATATTAAAATAAAGTAATATTTTTAGTTTTGGTGTAATTATTTATACCCACTCTCCGGATATAAATTATTGTATAATAATAATTTCTAAATTTGAATTTCTTTTAATATTAAGTTCATATTAATATTAAAATTAATATTTTTCAGTAGTAATTTGGTCATATCATTTGACCCATTTTCACTTCGTACTTTCAACTATTGGAAATATTGGACAAAAATTCAGAATAATGAACAGTAGAGAATTCTATTTTTATCTTCATTTTCATTTTTTTATTAACTGAACCCTTTCAAAAGAGATAAAATTGGCGAATAAGAAACAAAACTCATTAAGAATCCATTTTTTTTCTTTTTTTGTATGGACTATACACATCAATTTTCATGGATCATACCCTTCATTCCACTTCCAGTTCCTATGTTAATAGGAGTGGGACTTCTCCTTTTTCCCGCGGCAACAAAAAATATTCGCCGTATGTGGGCTTTTCCTAGTGTTTTATTATTAAGTATAGTTATGATTTTTTCGGTGGATCTGTCTATTCATCAAATCAATAACAGTTCTATCTATCAATATGTATGGTCTTGGACTATAAATAATGATCTTTCTTTAGAGTTTGGCTACTTGATCGATTCACTTACTTCTATTATGTCAATATTGATTACTACTGTTGGAATTCTGGTTCTTATTTATAGTGACAATTATATGTCTCATGATGAAGGATATTTGAGATTTTTTGCTTATATGAGTTTTTTTAATACTTCAATGTTGGGATTGGTTACTAGTTCTAATTTGATACAAATTTATATTTTTTGGGAATTGGTTGGAATGTGTTCTTATCTGTTAATAGGTTTTTGGTTCACACGTCCTATTGCGGCAAATGCTTGTCAAAAAGCGTTTGTAACTAATCGGGTAGGGGATTTTTGTTTATTATTGGGAATTTTGGGTCTTTATTGGATAACAGGTAGTTTGGAATTTCGGGATTTGTTTGAAATATTCAATAACTTGATTTCTAATAATGAGGTTAATCTTTTATTAGTTACTTTGTGCGCCTTCCTATTATTTGGCGGTTCAGTTGCTAAGTCTGCCCAATTCCCCCTTCATGTATGGTTACCGGATGCTATGGAAGGGCCTACCCCTATTTCCGCTCTTATCCACGCTGCTACTATGGTAGCGGCGGGAATTTTTCTTGTAGCCCGCCTTCTTCCTCTTTTCATAGTTATACCTTCCATAATGAATGGAATAGCTTTCATAGGGATAATAACAGTAGTATTAGGAGCTACTTTATCTCTTGCTCAAAAGGATATTAAGAGAAGTTTGGCCTATTCTACAATGTCTCAATTGGGTTATATGATGTTAGCTCTAGGTATGGGCTCTTATCGAGCCGCTTTATTTCATTTGATTACTCATGCTTATTCAAAAGCATTGTTGTTTTTAGGATCCGGATCCATTATTCATTCAATGGAAGCTATTGTTGGATATTCTCCAGATAAAAGTCAAAATATGGTTCTTATGGGCGGTTTAACAAAACATGTGCCAATTACAAAAACTGCTTTTTTAGTGGGTACACTTTCTCTTTGTGGTATTCCACCCTTTGCTTGTTTTTGGTCCAAAGATGAAATTCTTAATGATAGTTGGTTGTATTCACCAATTTTTGCAATAATAGCTTGTTCCACAGCAGGATTAACTGCATTTTATATGTTTCGGATCTATTTACTTGTTTTTGAAGGATATTTAAACGTTAATTGCAAAAATTTCAATGGAAAAAAAAATAGCTCATTTCATTCAATATCTTTATGGGGTAAAGAAAAAGAAGCGAAAAAAAGAATGCATTTATTATCTTTATTAACAATCAATAATAATGGAAGGACTTCCTTTTTTCGGAAGAAGACTGATTCACATCGAATTGATAGAAATATAAAAAGCATAACATGGCCTTTTATTGATATTACCTATTTTGAAACTAACAACACTACTTTTTCCTATCCCCATGAATCGGAAAATACTATGTTATTTTCTATGCTTGTATTAATACTATTTACTTTGTTTATCGGGGTCATAGGAATTTCTTTCAACCAAGAAGGACTAGATTTGGATATATTATCAAAATTCTTAATTCCGTCTATAGATCTTTTACATCAAAATTCAAATAATTCTGAGAATTGGTATGAATTTGTCACAAATGCAACTTTTTCGGTCAGTATAGCTTTTTTCGGAATATTTATAGCGTCCTTTTTCTATAAACCTTTTTATTCATCTTTACAAAATTTCAACTTACTTAATTTATTTTCAAAAAGAGTTTATAAAAATATTATTGCAGATAAAATAAGAAATCTCATATATGATTGGTCATATAATCGTGGTTACATAGATGCTTTTTATAGAATATCTTTAATTAATAATGTAAGAAGATTAACTAAACTAAATTCTTTTTTTGATAGACGAGTAATTGATGGAATTCCCAATGGGGTGGGTATTACAAGTTTTTTTCTGGGAGAAGTTATAAAATATGCAGGAGGTGGCCGAATTTCTTCGTATATTTTATTGTATTTTTTTTATGCATTAATCTTTTTATTAATTTACTACTTTATTTTTATTTAATTTTTTTTTTTTATCAATTTCACCTCTTTCTTGAATTTTTGACAGTTTTTTATTGAAAATAAAAATAGGCAGTGGTGTTCTACTTAGATAGTATATTGAGGAAATAAATAAAAAAATAATAAAGATTCGAGACATCAAATTTCTCAATTCTGACATAATGTACTTATTAGATCGAATAAGTACATTCGATTTAATAGAATTATTTTTCTGTATCCAGACTAATACCAATCCAACCCATTTCATGAATAAAATGTGACCAATTAACCAACCAACAAAACTACTTGTTAGAAATAAAAATGGGTTGTTGCATCGAAACATATAAATGTTGACTAATCTGACTAACATTGAACTTGGTAAAATGAAAAGGTTCAATAACTGAAAAATAAGATTATTCAGGAATATCCTTTGAATGCTAAAATTACGCATTGAATTTTGATTAGTGGATCCATAATTCAAAAAGTGTTTGTGATTATTGCAGAAGAAATGAAATAAAAGATAGGGTAGAGCTATGACAGTTATTGTATGAGGT